TTATATGACCAATTGTATATTACATTTATTATTCGGTCCAAGAAAAGTCTCTTAGGACCTATTTTAACAAATGAATTAATTAATTCTAAATTCTGAAAAGATGAATAAACAGACCCATATAAAAGAGACGCTATGAATATTCCGAAATAGGCTATACTGACTGAATAAATTGCATTTGTCACAAATTCATACCAATCCACAGAATAGTTCGAATTTTGATGTAAAAGGTTTATCGATGGGGTTAACCATTTCGATAATATATCCAAATCCATTCCTACTTGATCGAAAGGAATTCCTATGGACCCAACAAACAAAGTAAATAGGACCAATACAAGTAGAGAAAATAGCATAGTATTGTCCGATTCACAGGGATACATGGAAGTGTCTTTATTGTCAAAATGAGTACTAAAGGATCGCATCAGATTTCGTATATTCCCATCAATTTGATATATCTTCTTCGAAAAAAGGGAAACCTTTTTATTATTATTCATTACTGAGAAAAGTACATTTTTGTTAACTGGTTTCGGTCCTTCTTTTCCCCATATAGATATTGAAGAGAACGAGCTATTTTTAGTGCCACTGTAATTTTGAAACCGAACGTGTAAATGCCCCTCAAAAGTAAGTAAATACATCCGAAACATATAAAATGCAGTTAATCCTGCTGTGGAACAGGCTATTATCGCGAAAATCGGTGAATACAACCAACTATCATTAAGAATTTCATCTTTGGACCAAAAACAAGCAAGAGGTGGAATACCACAAAGAGAAAGTGTACCTAATAAAAAAGTAGTTTTTGTAATTGGCACATATTTGGTTAAACCACCCATAAGAACCATGTTCTGACTTTTATCTGGAGAATATCCAACAATGGGTTCCATTGAATGAATAATCGATCCGGATCCTAAAAACAATAATGCTTTCGAATAGGCATGAGTGATTAAATGGAATAAAGCAGCTCGATAAGAACCTATCCCTGGAGCTAACATAATATAACCCAATTGAGACATTGTAGAATAGGCTAAACTTCTCTTAATGTCTTTTTGAGCAAGAGCTAAAGTAGCTCCTAATAGTACCGTTATTATACCTAGCAAAGAAATTAGATTCATTATGTAAGGTATGACTGTGAAAAGGGGAAGAAGCCGAGCGACAAGAAAAATTCCCGCTGCTACCATAGTAGCAGCATGTATAAGAGCCGAAATAGGAGTGGGTCCCTCCATGGCATCAGGTAACCATACATGAAGGGGAAATTGTGCGGATTTAGCAACTGCACCAAGGAATAATAGGGAGGCACACAGAGTAGCAAATAAAGAATTGACCCCATTATTATGGATCAAGTTATTGAAGATTTCGAACAAATCCCGAAATTCCAAACTACCTGTTATCCAATAAAAACCTAAGATTCCTAATAATAAACCAAAATCCCCTACACGATTAGTTACAAACGCTTTTTGACAAGCATTGGCTGCAATTGGTCGTGTGAACCAAAAACCTATTAATAGATACGAACACATTCCCACCAGTTCCCAAAAAATATGAATTTGTATCAAATTGGAACTAGTAACTAATCCCAACATAGAAGTATTGGAAAAACTCATATAAGCAAAAAATCTCAAATATCCTTGATCATGAGACATATAATTGTCACTATAAATAAGAACCATGATTCCAACAGTAGTGATTAGTATTGACATAATAGAAGTAAGTGGGTCGATCAAGTGGCCGAACTCTAAAGAAAAATCATTATTGATGGTCCAAGAACATAGAAATTGATAAATAGAACTGCCATTGATTTGCTGAATAGACAGATCGGCCGAAAAAACCATAACTATACTTAGCAATGAAACACTAGGAAAAGCCCACATACGACGAAGATTTTTTGTTGCAGTCGGAACAAGCAGAAGTCCCCATCCTATTGACATAGTAACTGGAAGTGGAACGAAAGGTATGATCCATGCATATTGATATGTATGTTCCATAAGAAAATAAAACTTTTTTATTCTTATTAATTGTTTCCGATTCACCAGCTCTTCTCTCTTTCGGAAGTCAAATAAATAAATAAAAATCAAGATAGAAAAGAACTCAAATATGATTTTTAATTCTTAATTATTCCGATTCTTTCCCAAATATCGTATTGAATAAAAAGAAATTTAAATCAAGAAGTTACAATTGTTCAAATGACCAAGTCACTGGTTAAAACTGACCATTTAGTTATTAACTAAGATATTTATTAAGATTAAAGAAAGAATATGAGATTTTCAATCATTCCACTATTACGGCGATTGATATCCATATAGTAAATAGTAAGGAAAAGGAATGACACCAAAAAAAGGTAAAAGTACTCTATTGGGATATGGATCATAGAATCCGCCAATAACTCGACCCAATAAAATACTAATTATTTTAGTTAGTTTATTCGGAGTCATTAATTAATTCATTGTAGAACTGATTGATTGGCTTCTATTCCAATAAAACAAACTTATGTTTATAGGAAATCCTATGATACTCGTCACTTCGCATAGAACTGAAATAAGAGATTACTAAAATTACCTTTATCAAGTAATGTATGGTTTAACAGATTAACTACCAATCTCATTTTCATTTAAATTATGAGTACTCTATCCTCGAGCTTGATCAATTAATAGAAAAATTTAAAATTATTATTTTCTTAAATTAGGTAAGGATTCTTAAGCTTTTCGATTTATTCAATGTAAGACGACGAGATATAAATAGACTGAGATTGAGATATGAATTGGAACCCTTTTTGATTCTTATCAACAACAACCGGTTCGATTTCTATGGTAGCGGACCTCATAGACATAGATCGGAATGAAGATAGGAAGGTACAAATTAGTACGAATTCTTCTTTTTTCGGGCATTGTATGTAATAGAGATGTGGAACAAAAAAAATTCCTTTGAAAATAACATCGTTTTTCTTTATTTCTATTTCTTTTTTTTATCCCTAGTGTACTCTATGTGATGCGCACGTATCTATATTTTTGTATGTTATGAAGGAAGTATCCGCTATGGAATAAATATAGATAATGAATAGCAAGAACGATCCATTTTGAACAATACATGTCTTTCACATCCAACTATAAAAGTAACTTCTTTATTTTCAAATGGCGGTTCCAAAGAAACGTACTTCTATCTCAAAAAAGCGTATTCGTAGAAATATTTGGAAGAAAAAGGGATATTGGGCGGCGGTAAAAGCTTTATCTTTAGCTAAATCTATTTCTACCGGGCATTCAAAAAGTTTTTTTGTGCGACAAACAAGTAATAAAGCCTTGGAAGAATCTGAATCGACATGACTCGATGAATTAGATGATTTATAAGATGAATAATTCACATTAACTAATGTTTTGAACTCATCTATATGAGATAGAACTGAACCGGCTGTTGTGGTATGTAGAATAATTTTTATTCTGTCTATTGGGTTCTAAGAACGGTACTATTTCTTTTTTGTTGTTGTTTTTCAAACAACAAAAAAGAAATAGTTAAACACAAAATACAAGGTTTCACTTTTCATTATAGTAGATTTTGATAATTCGCGAGATGGGGGTTGTTATTTCCCCCCCCCCCAAAAAAAAAAGATTTTTTTAGGAAGAAGTTTATTCGATTATGTATCTCCAATAGTTATACATCATTAAGATTTTTGGAAGATCTGAAACAAGTATGAACGACAGTAGTAAAAATGAATGGATCCTTGAAACTAATTGATTGAAATATATATTTTAAGACTTTGCTTTGTAACTCTCCGAATCACTACATAGATTCCCTCTTGTTTCGACCCAATCAATAAAAACTCCCCGGATCCCCTTTAGATCGATATTTATGTACGAAGAATAAGTCAATCTTCCTTAATCCAAAATAGATCCTATGTTTGGACCGTAGGATCGATCAATCTATTTTATATAGAATATACTTTATTTATAAGTAAAGTACATAGCGTAGAATTCCAATAGAGATTTAAACTCTTTTGTTTTATGTGCAGCCCAATACCTAATTGGTTCGGTAAATCCTCACACGAATTATGTATACAATGAGGATCCCAACCATTAATACAGTCTTGATACCAAACTATCTAACTATTTATAGAAATCCCTTGGATGTAGTTATCCAATTGTGATACATAAAAAATCCTATTTATTTTCTTTTGTTCAGTGAAAAATGAATCTTTTTTCATTTCCGATCCATGAAATCAGATAAATGAGAAATGAATCATCAAAAAATGATATAAAAAGGGGACAATTCTTAGTTCTAGACCTCAACTGAGGACATAACCATCTAGTTCCAACTGTTCCAGAAGAACTTATACTACGTGAAAGCCTGTTGTTAAAAATGACACCATACCGGGATACTAAGGATTATTGAAGTTCAAATATTCATTTGAACGAGTCTTTATTCGTCGATTCTAACGTTTCCTAAAATATATTGCATTGAATCTTTCAATCTCGACGATTGAACATCATATGGGCTATTATTATTTCGATCAAGCCGCCATGGTGAAATCGGTAGACACGCTGCTCTTAGGAAGCAGTGCTAGAGCATCTCGGTTCGAGTCCGAGTGGCGGCATCCTCTAAAAAGGACACATTAGATCCTATAATGAATTTAATTCGGAATTTACATTCCGTAATTGAGGGACTCCTCTTTTTTTTAATGATTTTTTTTATGATATTTGCGACTTTAGAACATATATTCACTCACATCTCTTTTTCGATCATTTCAATTGTCATTACGATTTATTTGGTGACTTTATTAGTCCATGAAATCGTAGGACTATGTGATCCGTCAGAAAAAGGCATGATAGCCACTTTTTTCTGTATAACAGGATTATTAGTTACTCGTTGGATTTATTCGAGACATTTCCCGTTAAGTGATTTATATGAATCATTAATGTTCCTTTCATGGAGTTTCTCCATTATTCATATGGTTCCTAAAATAGGGAACCATAAAAATGATTTAAGCGCAATAACCGCGCCAAGCGCTATTTTTACCCAAG